ATTTGAAAATGAGTAGTTCAGATAGAATCGAACTTTCGATTGATCCAGGTACTTGGGCTCCAATGGATGAAGACATGGTTTCTCTCGATCCCATTGGATTTCATTTAGAAGAAGAACCTTACAAAGATCGTATTGATTTTTATCAAAGAAAGACAGGATTAACTGAAGCTGTTCAAACAGGCACAGGTCAACTAAATGGTATTCCCGTAGCAATTGGGATTATGGATTTTCAGTTTATGGGGGGTAGTATGGGATCGGTAGTTGGCGAGAAAATCACCCGTTTGATCGAATATGCTACCAATCAACTTTTACCTCTTATTTTAGTGTGTGCTTCTGGAGGAGCACGCATGCAAGAAGGAAGTTTGAGCTTGATGCAAATGGCTAAAATATCTTCTGCTTTGTGTGATTATCAATCAAATAAAAAGTTATTTTATGTATCAATCCTTACATCTCCTACTACCGGTGGGGTAACGGCTAGTTTTGGTATGTTGGGGGATATCATTATTGCTGAACCCCATGCCTACATTGCATTTGCGGGTAAAAGAGTAATTGAACAAACATTGAATAAAGCAATACCAGAGGGTTCACAAGCGGCTGAATATTTATTCCATAAGGGCTTATTTGATCCAATCGTACCGCGTAATCTTTTAAAAGGGGTTCTGAGTGAGTTATTTCAGTTCCATGCTTTCTTTCCTCTGAATCAAAATTCAATCAAGTAGGGGCTTAATTTAATAATAAAAATAGAAATTCTTATTTTTGTTTTTTTGTGTAGAACAAATAGTTATTTAGTCTATAGAAATCAAAGTCAAAATAAAATCCGAAGAAATTTATTTTGACTTTGATAACATTTGATAATATAAGAGTTAATTGTAAAGGGAAAAAGAATTATGCGAATAATTTTTTTTTTACCGATATTCCTGATTACTAGCCGGGAAACTTTTATCGAGCAAAAAAAGAGCGAATTCTTTCTTCCGTAAAATGAAAATTAGGCAAGGCGAATAAAACGAGAATTTCGCCTTGCCTTAATTATGTATATATAATTCACATATAGAAAATAAAAAAAGTATAGAAAGATGCAAGATTCTATATCTTTTGAGAATCTCTATCCGTGGGTCGGATTATAACAAATTTTTCGGTAATTCATAATAAATTATTTCTTTATTTTATTCAAGTTTATTCAATTTTTATCCAAAAATAAGATAAATTCTAGAAAGATGAAAAATTCTATTTAGTTAGTTCTACATTCCTTGTTTTATTCTATTTATATTATTAATTTATATATATATAAATTAATATATTTATTATATTATGTACTTACATATAATAGACAACTTACATATACTCACTTAGTTTAGCTATAGCTAGTATAATTATATATGAATTATAATGATTATACGATACCTTTATAACAATATAAATAACAATAACAGGTACAAATATTAAACCCAGCTATCATTTTTATGACAACTATCATTTTTATGGCAACTATGACTAATTTATCCTCTGTTTTTGTGCCTTTCGTGGGCCTAGTATTTCCGGTGATTGCGATGACTTCTTTATTTCTTCATGTTGAAAAAACCAGGATTTTTTAGATATAGATAGGGTGGGGCCAAATCTAATCTTGGTTTTTTCAATTTCAAGACTTAAACTAACACAGATATTTATTAGAATAAAATATGTGATAGGGTTTCCCCCGAGTGTAAGCTATTATACATGCGTAAATATAATATATGCGTAAATTAATTAATTATAATTATATAATTATAGCTATTTGAAAAAAAAGGGGGGGATCGCCACGAATGTCTGAAATGTAAAGTTAATGTATCCATATGTCGATATCTATAGGGAATCATACGAAGTGGGTGTTATTATTTTAGATTTAAGCAATTCGGCGAATTTCCCCTAAAAGTTCACATCGGAATAGTGCTAGTTGATGAGAGTTACTTCGGAAACACACAAAAAATTCAAATTAATTTGGGTTATTCTTCTCAATTTCAATAAAATGTGCAACTAGATCTAGTATGAATTGGCGATCAGAACATATATGGATAGAACTTATAGCGGGGTCTCGAAAAACAAGTAATTTCTGCTGGGCCTTTATCCTTTTTTTAGGTTCATTGGGTTTTTTATTAGTTGGAATTTCCAGTTATCTTGGTAGGAATTTGATATCTTTATTTCCGTCTCCACAAATAATTTTTTTTCCGCAGGGGATCGTGATGTCTTTCTATGGGATTGCGGGTCTCTTTATTAGCTCCTATTTGTGGTGCACAATTTCGTGGAACGTAGGTAGTGGTTATGATCGATTCGATAGAAAAGAAGGAATAGTGTGTATTTTTCGTTGGGGATTTCCTGGAAAAAATCGGCGCATCTTACTTCAATTCCTTATGAAAGACATTCAGTCCATCAGAATAGAAGTTAAAGAGGGTATTTATGCTCGTCGCGTCCTTTATATGAAAATCACAGGCCAGGGGGCTATTCCCTTGACTCGTACTGATGAGAATTTTACTCCACGAGAAATTGAGCAAAAAGCTGCTGAATTGGCTTATTTCTTGCGTGTACCAATTGAAGTATTTTGAAAATTTTTTGAAAAAAAAAATTATATTTTGATAGAAAGAGAATTCTTTCTTTTCAAAATCTGAATTGAATAATATTCATTACTTGAAGGGGCCTTTTTGCGCATTTATTTATCGAAAGGGGGCACTTTTTTCGAATTTTAGAAAATGATATATTTGAAAACAATATCTTTATTCGAATTTGAAGTGGACTCTTTCTTATTCCATTTCTCTATAATTTAGAAATTCAAGTACTAACCACTGAATCATAGACAAAAAAACAGGGAATAGATTCATGGGCTAGATGACTTGTAATAGAACCTATCCTTGATATGAATATTAGTTAGTATCATATGAAGTCGACGAATCGGATGAGTTCATTTCATTAAAAATTCAAAGACTCCAAAATGGCAAAAAAGAAAGCACTCATTCCCCTTCTACATCTCGCATCTATAGTATTTTTGCCCTGGTGGATCTCTCTCTCATTTACTAAAAGTCTTGAATCTTGGGTTACTAATTGGTGGGATACTAGGCAATCCGAAATTTTCTTGAATGATATTCAAGAAAAGAGTATTATAAAAAAATTCATAGAATTAGAGGAACTCTTCCTCCTGGAAGAAATGATAAAGGAATACCCCGAAACACATCTAGAAAAGCTTCGTATCGGAATCCACAAAGAAACGATCCAATTGATCAAGATACACAATTCGGATTGTATCCATACGATTTTGAACTTCTCGACAAATATAATCTGTTTCGTTATTCTAAGTGGTTATTCTATTCTAGGTAATGAAGAACTTGTTATTCTTAACTCTTGGGTTCAAGAATTCCTATATAACTTAAGCGATACAATAAAAGCTTTTTCAATTCTTTTATTAACTGATTTATGTATAGGATTCCATTCACCCCACGGTTGGGAACTAATGATTAGCGCTGTTTACAAGGATTTTGGATTTGCTCATAACGATCAAATTCTATCCGGTCTTATTTCCACTTTTCCGGTCATTCTAGATACAATTTTTAAATATTGGATCTTCCGTTATTTAAATCGTCTATCTCCCTCCCTTGTAGTTATTTATCATTCAATGAATGAATAAATGAAAAATGGTTCATTGATCAAATTATAATTGTTGTTATTTTCTACATAAGCAAAACATTCAAAATTGTACTTATTCTTTCTACTCATACAAGGGATTCCTCCTATATTCCATTAATATTTTTTTAGTAAATAGCAGAATCATAGATAGGGAACTATACTATACTAGACTGGGGACCTACCTAATTTTATTGTATAAATTTTTGATACCAATGATTGGAACATGCAAACTATAAATACCCTTTTTTCTTGGATAAAGGAAGAGATTAGTCGATACGTTTACATATCACTCATGATATATATAATAGCTAAGGCACCTATTTCAAATGCATATCCCATTTTTGCGCAGCAGGGTTATGAAAATCCACGCGAAGCGACTGGCCGTATTGTATGTGCCAATTGCCATTTAGCTAATAAACCCGTGGATATCGAGGTTCCACAAGCGGTACTTCCTGATACTGTATTTGAAGCAGTTGTTCGAATTCCTTATGATATACAACTGAAACAAGTTCTTGCTAATGGAAAAAAGGGATCTTTGAATGTGGGAGCTGTTCTTATTTTACCTGAGGGGTTTGAATTAGCCCCCCCTGATCGTATTTCGCCCGAAATTAAGGAAAAGATAGGCAATCTGTCTTTTCAGAACTATCGCCCTAATAAAAAGAATATTCTTGTGATAGGTCCTGTTCCTGGTCAGAAATATAGCGAAGTAACCTTTCCCATTCTTTCCCCAGACCCCGCTACTAAGAAAGATATTCACTTCTTAAAATATCCCATATACGTAGGCGGGAACAGGGGAAGGGGTCAGATTTATCCCGACGGTAACAAGAGTAACAATAATGTTTATAATGCTACAGCAGCGGGTATAGTAAACAAAATTATACGAAAAGAAAAAGGAGGATATGAGATAACCATAATGGATGCGTCGGATGGACGTCAAGTGGTTGATATTATCCCCCCGGGACCAGAACTTCTTGTTTCAGAGGGCGAATCTATCAAACTTGATCAACCATTAACGAATAATCCCAATGTAGGTGGATTTGGTCAGGGGGATGCGGAAATTGTGCTTCAAGATCCATTACGCGTCCAAGGCCTTTTGTTCTTTTTTGCATCTGTTATTTTGGCACAAATATTTTTGGTTCTTAAAAAGAAACAGTTTGAGAAGGTTCAATTGTCCGAAATGAATTTCTAGATCCCCCGATTTATCAACATAAAGTTTGTAAAAAGAACCAAATTGTTGTTGGCAGGTATAGAATCATGTATAATCCAAAAAATTATGAAAAGCTTTTTGCTTTTTTAGATTATTTTTTCCCTTTCGACCAGAGTTCGGTAATTACTTGTACCGCCTAGTCATA